CTCAAAAGTAGTAAATTAAAAAAAGTTTTATACCGGGAATTTCTTGGATCTTCGAAAAGAAGACTTTCTAAGTTTTAAAACGAAAAATTATATAAATTCTAAATAATTCAAATCGATATTTTTTTTCTCATTTGTACGTGTATGATATACCCCACAAGACTTGTCTATAATAAGAAACTAATTTTTAGTTTGTAAAGGCGTAGGATGAAGGAAAAAAGATAATGAATTCTTGAAAAACTAAAAAAAAGTAAGGCGTCAACCATACTTTTTGGGGGGAGTAGAGTTGGGGATAGAGGGACTTGAACCCTCACGATTTTAAAAGTCAACGGATTTTCATCTTACTATAAATTTCATTGTTGTCAGTATTGACATGTAGAATGGGACTCTATCTTTATTCTCGTCCGATTAATAAGTTCCACCAAGGATCTATCAGACTATGAAGTGAATCATTTGATCAATGAATATTCGATTTTTTCTTAAACTTCGAATTGATTCACACCATCTCTACTTAGAAAAAAATCGAAGTCGAGATTCAGGTCATTATTTTTGAGATCGTTTTGTGTTACCTATATTTGTACAAAATAGGTTTTTATCCTTCATCCTTTTTTATTTGAAGTTTGGATCGAAGGATTCCTTTATCAACACAAGGTTGTGAACTCCATTTGTTAGAACAGCTTCCATTGAGTCTCTGCACCTATCCCCTTTTTCTCGCTTTCTAAACTCTGGTTTGTTCGCGTAAACCAGGATTTGGCTCAGGATTGCCCATTGTTAATTCCAGGGTTTCTCTGAATTTGAAAGTTATCACTTAGTAGGTTTCCATACCAAGGCTCAATCCAATTAAGTCCGTAGCGTCTACCGATTCCGCCATATCCCCCTTTTTGCTTTGAGATTAGGATCTCATTATTATGTCTTTCCACTTTTTCTTATGCCGAAACTTTGGAATTCATTACATCATATATACTTTTTTTATTTCTTTGGTTTCTTCTTTCATTTTTTTAGCCCAATCCATATGGATTTAGTCTAATCAACAAAGATTCTATCATTTTTGTATTTGCAATTCAATATGGTTATATATTACATAACATATATATGTTATTCCTTTTCTCATCTTTGTCTTAAAAAAAAAATTTTATAGTTTAACGGTCGATTCTATTTTTTTTTATTAACTTCCATGAAAAGAAATTTATGATTTTTTTTGAAACTTATAATTCTACAATGTGCAGCGGAAAAAGATTATAAGTCTACTCCGTAGATTTTAAATTCTAATAATTCTAAAAAATTATATTCGAAATGAATATTCGAATATTAATTCAAATAATTCTATCTATATTATAAATAAAAATAAAAGTATAAAATAATAATAATAGCGTGAGGTTAGAACAAAAAAACAATAATTTCAAATCAGATATCATTTAACTAAAAAAAATATTTATGATCTACTTAAAGAGTTTCTTTTTTATAAACTAATGAAATCAAAATTATAAAGTCGATATATTGCTATATTCTATTAATTAAGGTTATGTTTTATTTATTTAATGATAGTCACTATTTATTTGAGCTATATTTTGTTCTAGAATATATAGAATATGATTAATTTATTCTAAATAGATAAGGAAAAATATGAATAGAATAGTTAATTGATACGATATAGTAGTTTAGTGAATTTGTATGCACTTGCTATTTTATTTGAGCCCGCTTAGCTCAGAGGTTAGAGCATCGCATTTGTAATGCGATGGTCATCGGTTCGATTCCGATAGCCGGCTTTTCCATATTTTTTCTTTTTTTTTTACATGATTTTTAATGTACTTTCAAAATAAAAGAAGATTGAAAAGACTTTTTTCACCTTTTCCCCGAGTTACCACTCCATTTATATTATGTCATATAAACTTCCATATAGGAATATATATTGGGTAAAAGAATTAGACCCTTGCAAAATAAATCAAGAAAAAAAAAGGAAAATTTTTATTATTTTTTTTTTATATATTGTATATACAATAAAAAAAATCTGTATATTGAGAAGAATATATCTTCTTACTCTTTGTATTCCACTAGTTTATTGGAGTGTATTTCACGTCATTTATCATTATCATTTAGTTCAGTTTTAATTTTGTTTTGTACAATTTCAATAAAAAAAGGAGTCTTTATGTCACGTTACCGAGGGCCTCGTTTTAAAAAAATACGCCGTCTGGGGGCTTTACCGGGACTAACTAGTAAAAGGCCTAGGGCAGGAAGCGATCTTAGAAACCAATCGCGCTCCGGAAAAAAATCTCAATATCGTATTCGTTTAGAAGAAAAACAAAAATTGCGTTTTCATTATGGTCTTACAGAACGCCAATTACTTAAATATGTTCGTATCGCCGGAAAAGCCAAGGGGTCAACAGGTCAAGTTTTACTACAATTACTTGAAATGCGTTTGGATAACATCCTTTTTCGATTGGGTATGGCTTTGACTATTCCTCAAGCACGCCAATTAGTTAACCATGGACATATTTTAGTTAATGGTCATATAGTTGATATACCAAGTTATCGCTGCAAACCCCGAGATATTATTACAGTGAAGGATGAACAAAACTCGAGACCTTTGGTTCAAAATCTTCTTGATTCATCTGCCCCCGAGGAATTGCCAAACCATCTGACTCTTCACACATTCCAATATGAAGGGTTAGTCAATCAAATAATAGATAGGAAATGCGTCGGTTTGAAAATAAATGAATTGCTTGTCGTAGAATATTACTCTAGACAGACTTAATAAACCTAATTTAAGTAAAAAAATAACTAAAAACAAGAGTTCGGACAACTCCCCTTCGCCCTCCTTTTGGATTAAAAATAAAAAGGCACAAGGTAAGGGGTTTTGTCGGGGAATCTTTTTCCTATTCATATATCATAGATTGGTAGGGAGCTTTGGATCCCTTGTTTGCTCTTCCCAGCATATTCCATATCAAAGAAATTAGGAATAGAGAATCTATTTAAAAATAAAAACAAGGTAGATTTTATATCTATTCTTTTTTATTTTATTTGATACATTGTGGTCAATCACGTAAGATTGGTGAATTAGTTGAAAGTACGGAAAGAGAGGGATTCGAACCCTCGGTAAACAAAAGCCTACATAACAGTTCCAATGTTACGCCTTCAACCACTCGGCCATCTCTCCGACACCAGGATTATGACTGAGTACCTGGGTGAATAGCGAGTTATTCATTGTTTTTTAGGTTATGGTTAATAGATACCTTTTTTGACCGGAAAAAATTGTAAGTAGATAGAAGGTTTTTTTATTGAGTCCGCTTTTATGTTAGTTCGTACTATACAATTCCTTTGTTTGTGAGAAAATTTTCTCACAAAAGAAAAGGTAAAGGAAATCAAAAGAGTTATAGAATGGATTATTACCTATGCCAAGATCGCGTATAAATGGAAATTTTATTGATAAAACCTTTACAATTGTAGCCGATATCTTATTACGAGTCATTCCGACAACTTCCGGAGAAAAGGAGGCATTTACTTATTACAGAGATGGTGCGATTTGATTATCATTATTTTTTTCTCGCCGATTTGGAATAGAAAGAAAAACGAGTATTGAAAAAATCTACGCTTTTGAAGGTGAAGTTTATAATATAAAAAAAGCAATCCCTTCTGTCATGTATCCACGATTAATGCAGCCTTAGATGCTTCAATTGTGAATTATAGTATTGAGCAAAAGGTTTTTACCTATGGTTCCCGTATTACAGATCAATCCTACTACACTAATACACGAATAGGAGGCATAGGGGAAGAAGCACTACGCCGAGAAATCAACAACACGAAACCTTTCTTCAAAATGATTCCTTTTCTTTCTTCTTCTTCTTCGGGATTGGGACTAATTAAAATGGTTGGAACAATAAACATCCATCTCGTTCGTACTTTGGATACCCGTATAACCATTGAAGACTGTTGAAGTGGCTAATTCCTGGAAATTTAGGGGCGTTGAGAACAAAGAAATTTTTAGAGTTTACTTTTTTATTTTTATCTAGCATGAACCCACTTGGTAGTAAGAAAAGATCTTTTGCAAGAAGGTTGGCTAGGGATTTCTTGTAAAAACATTAGCCCCGCTTAGTTCATAATGACATAAAATTTTTCCAAATATTATTTTCATTATGCACCTAAAGGAGGAGCCGTATGAGATGAAAATCTCACATACGGTTCTGAAACGGAGAATTCGTTAAAGCGAATGACGACCGTAACGGATGTCGGCTCAATCTGAAGGAAATTATGCGGAAGCATTACAGAATTATTATGAAGCTATGCGCCTAGAAATTGACCCCTATGATCGAAGTTATATACTCTATAATATAGGCCTTATCCACACAAGTAATGGGGAACATACCAAAGCTTTAGAATATTATTTTCGGGCATTAGAACGAAACCCCTTTTTACCACAAGCTTTTAATAATATGGCTGTGATCTGTCATTACGTGCGACTATCTCCACTATAGAAAAAAAGAACGAACAGCTAGTCAATTAAATACTAGAAACACAAAAAAGGGCTTTCTACATAAGCATCGTACAAAACGATTTTTATCAGCTGTAGCAAAAAAATAAACTTCATAGATCAAATATGAAGTGAAGACTGGATATGCCTAAATACTTTCTTTCTATGGATAAAAAAAGATTTAATTGATAGAGGAAGCACCGTAAAGATCAATTGGAAAGGTTTTGGGCCGATACAACAAGAGCTGTTTATTTATATCATAATATGAGATAAATCTTCGGAATCTACTTATGTAATAGAGTAGATCCCCTAAGGTATTGAGCAGCGGTGTAGCATCAGATCCTAAAGACAGTAAGTCTTTTTCTTTTTTATGAAGTATGAAAAAAGTCTTTTTCAAAGATTCTATATAAATTTTTATATGAAAGCGGGATAGTTACCTTTCAGAAAATTATAATATCTAAAAACAGTGGACATGCCCTTTTTTCTGAAGGTAGGAGAAAAGATAAAACTTATTATATTAATTAAATTAAAATTAAAG